AAACTGAAAGAAGAAAAATCGTTTGATTTAGGAAATACCTATTTGAATTTTTTTTGAGTCCGGTTGCGAAGTCTGAATAGTAAATAGTAGGTATGAATCATAGTTCAAATATTTCTTTTCTTGATCTATTCTATATATTCCGTGCTCCAGATACTAGAATAAATATCCGACGAGGTAGAATCATCTTGATAGAGATGACAGGCCCATTTTCTGTATTATCAATAGGATCAATTATAACAAGTCACACACTCATATTCCGGAAATACCGAAACAAATAAATCTCACGGTCGAACTACCAGAATGGTCTAGAAATCCGAGTCTTTCTTAAGTAAAGTAATTTTTTTGATTGAAAAACTAGGACTTTCCAGTTCTTATGAACCTAACTCATTGAAATTCCATCCAGTAAAACGGAAGAATTATAAATTTCCAAAATAATAGATAGGAATATCGCAAATAGAGCCATTGCGACCCCCATAAGTGGTGTAGTCCCCCAGCCCGGTGCTACTTTACCATATTCCGAATTCAACGGTTTCAATAAATTCCCTACAGTAGTTCGTCTTGGCCCAGATCTAGAACTACCCTCAACGGTTTGTGTAGCCATAAAATACTATTCATTGGTTGAGATCTGTTGACTTTGTATACCATTCCGTTGTAGTTGTAAATAAACGATCTTATCGTAGATCCATTGTGATCTTGAAATTACCTAAAAATGGAAACAGCAACCCTAGTCGCCATCTCCATATCTGGTTTACTTGTAAGCTTTACTGGGTACGCCTTATATACCGCTTTTGGGCAACCCTCTCAACAACTAAGAGATCCATTCGAAGAACACGGGGACTAGTTGAAGTAATGAGCCTCCCAATATGGGAGACTCATTACTTCAATTGAGATAATGAAAAATTATTTCATTTTTTTAGTTTTAGTCGGAACCTTAGGCGGTTCTCGAAAAAAGATAGCGAAAAAAATTATCCCTAAAGTCGAGACTAAAAGGAATGTATAAACCAATGCTTCCATAGATTCGATCGTGGTTTACAATTATAGCTTCCACACCTATTCATTTGGGATTATTTACCATATAAAGAAAAGTAAAGAGTCAAAGAATAAATGGTGATTCAAATCAAGATTTCTCCGGTACCTTATGTCAAATCAAAAAAAAATAGAGGCGAAAGATACCAGAGCAATGTTGTATCAGACTACTTGTCTCCTTGTAGTTGGATCACCAATTTTTTGAAATGTTCCAAATTCCACTTGAGCATCCAAATCTGGATCAATACCAGCAAAAACATCTCTGAACAAGGTTCTAGCACCATGCCAAATGTGTCCAAAAAAGAAGAGCAAAGCAAACGTAGCATGCCCAAAAGTGAACCAACCCCTTGGACTGCTACGAAAAACACCATCGGATTTCAAAGTAGCCCGATCTAATTCAAAAATTTCACCTAATTGGGCACGTCTAGCGTATTTTTTTACAGTAGCAGGATCACTATAACTAACTCCATTGAGTTCGCCACCATAGAACTCGACAGTTACACCTACTTGTTCAACACTATATTTTGATTCTGCCCTTCTAAAAGGAACATCGGCTCTCACAATTCCGTCTCCATCTACTAAAACTACCGGAAATGTTTCAAAAAAAGTAGGCATACGACGTACAAAAAGCTCGCGCCCTTCTTTATCTCTAAAGACGGGGTGTCCTAACCATCCAACAGCTATTCCATCCCCGTTGTCCATTGAGCCTGCTCTGAATAATCCCCCTTTTGCCGGATTATTACCAATGTAATCATAAAAAGCTAATTTTTCGGGAATTTTAGACCAAGCTTCCGATAAACTCAGATTTTCTGCTAGTCCGGCGCTAACTCTTCGATATATTTCTTGCTGAAAGTATCCCTGATCCCACTGATAACGAGTGGGACCAAATAATTCGATTGGGGTAGTTGCTGAACCATACCACATAGTTCCAGCAACAACGAAAGCTGCAAAAAAAACAGCAGCGATACTACTAGAAAGTACAGTTTCAATATTTCCCATACGTAATCCTTTGTATAGACGTTGAGGCGGACGGACACTAAGATGGAATAGACCTGCTAATATGCCCAATGTACCCGCTGCAATATGATGAGAGGCTATTCCTCCCGGAACAAAAGGATCAAAACCTTCCGCGCCCCACGCTGGATTTACAGATTGTACTTTTCCAGTTAGTCCATAAGGATCGGACACCCATATTCCAGGACCATACAAACCTGTTACATGAAATGCGCCAAAGCCAAAGCAAGCCACCCCTGAGAGAAATAAATGAATTCCAAAGATCTTGGGCAAATCCAAAGAAGGTTTTCCCGTACGCTCATCACAAAATATTTCTAGATCCCAATACACCCAATGCCAGATAGCTGCCAAGAAGCACAAGCCAGAAAACACAATATGTGCCCCTGCGACACCTTCATAACTCCAAATACCCGGATTCGTTATAGTTCCTCCTGAAATACTCCAACCACCCCACGAATTGGTTATTCCTAAACGAGTCATGAAGGGTATAACGAACATACCTTGTCTCCACATTGGATCAAGAACAGGGTCAGAGGGATCAAAAACCGCTAATTCGTATAGAGCCATCGAACCGGCCCAACCAGAAACTAGAGCTGTATGCATTATATGGACAGAAAGCAATCGACCGGGATCATTCAATACGACAGTATGAACACGATACCAAGGCAAACCCATGGAAATACCCCTTTATCAAAGATAAATAGACACTATATCACCTTATTTTATCGCATTGGAAAGGACTATACTATGTACCTAAGTACCTAACCTTTTCAGTGGATTCTGTATGAGAAAGAGTTAATATTTATTCCGTTCCATTGAAAATAACGGAACAATTCTGTTCATAAGAACAAAGAGAAGCAGATCTATTCTATACCCGATAAGTACCAATACGCAATGGGAGAATTGGTCCCATTTTGTGGGAACGAATGCATAGATACTTGTTTATCATTCGAACGATCGATTGCTCCGTTCGTTAAAATTTTTCTTTATTCATTCTATCTTACTCTATAAACCTTCCAATCAATCTATCTAGAAAATAGAATAAACAGAAAAAAGGATGAAGACAATAAACCCATTATTACGTTTCCATATTAAAGTGAAGTATAGTACTTAATTTTTTTTCTTTAATTTAATGCCCATTGGTGTTCCAAAAGTACCTTTTCGGAGTCCTGGAGAGGAAGATGCAGTTTGGGTTGACGTATAGTGCGACTTGTCAGACATATTGGGTCATATGGGATTTACCCGTTCTCTCCCCCGATCGAGATATCCTCTGTTTCGCCCAAGAAATATTGTATTGAGATTGAGTGAACCATCAATCATTTGGAGCGTGAAGTACAATTAGATCAATTTATATTGGGGATCAATATTATCAATTAGAAGAATTTATGGTTGACTTGGACTGATAAAATAAAGTCTCCAGGCTCCGTTCAGAAAATACCAAATGGGTAACAAATTGATAATATATGTACGATTACCACTTGTATCATAAACGATTCTTATACTTACTATAGGAGCGATCTCAAACTGCCAACCAATGGAGTAGTATGATGAATACATCAAATAGTTTGGAGAAGATATGAAACAAATTGAAAAAGAAGTCGTAACAAAAAAAAGTGGTACTGAGATCATTTGCCCTATATGTACAAATAGAATTCGGGCAGACCTTTTCCCGGAGTAGAACAAAGATGAACCTAAAAAAATTGAAAGGGCCCATTCAGGAACAATAAAATGACATCGTGATTTGAATCTCGATGAAACAATACATCAATGAGAGGTTAGTTCAATAAGTTCAGTAAATTTTTTTTTTTTTTATAGGTAAGGGAACAAAAACTCATCTTATGTTTTTTGAAAAATAGAAGAAGAAAACCCCCTTCATTAGAAAAACAAAAACCTGTTACAGAAAAAAAAGAAATAGAACTGGAATCGACACATTGATTCTTTTTTTTCGCAATTTTTTTTTGAACCGTATGCATCCAAAGGTGCACGTACGGTTCCTAAGGGAACCAATTTTGTCCTAATCAACCGACTTTATCGAGAAAGATTACTTTTTTTAGGCCAAGAAGTTGATAGCGAGATCTCGAATCAACTTGTTGGTCTCATGGTATATCTCAGTATAGAAGATGATACTAGGGATCTTTATTTATTTATAAACTCTCCCGGCGGATGGGTAATACCAGGAATAGCCATTTATGATACTATGCAATTTGTGCCACCCGATGTGCATACAATATGCATGGGATTAGCCGCTTCAATGGGATCTTTCATTCTGGTCGGAGGAGAAATTACCAAACGTCTAGCATTCCCTCACGCTTGGCGCCAATGAGTTTTTTTATTTGAAAAAAAAAAGGAAGACTATGCCTTCCCATATTGAATATGAATAATAAGTAATAATAGCATGGCACTTCGAGTTCGATATGAGCAAACCATTATTGTTTTTTTCATAACATGAGATTTTATGTCGAGATAGTAGTATGAAACAGAGGTCATTTCGGATTTGATCTTATGTGTCGGGGGTACATTTCAGCGTCACAAACCATTCTTTTCCACACCAGAATTCTCTTTCTGATATTTATGTTATGAAATAAAAAGTACAAAAATGAAAAAAAAAAAGATCATTTTTTTCCTTATTTGATCGTATCAGAAAGGAACTTTGGGATTGCTAAATCCCAGACAAAATAAATATATAAAGCAACAGAACCATCATAGTATTTTTTTTACTCCTACGAAAGGAAGGGTGGTAAATGGATCATTCAACGATCTGGATCGGATGGATTCTATTTCTTTCTTCAATAGAATAGAAGAGAAGAAAAAGAAAAAGTAAATTCCATTGTAGAGCCGTATGCACAAAAGATGCCTGTACGGTTGTACAATTCGATTTTTTTTTCTTATATTTTTTTTATCCCTTACTTTAGCCCAATCATGCAAGATAGAAGAACCGTTCATGATGTTATATCAATATCATCAGGGTTATGATTCACCAACCTGCTAGTTCTTTTTATGAAGCACAAGCAGGCGAATTTATCCTGGAAGCGGAAGAACTACTGAAACTTCGCGAAACCCTCACAAAGGTTTATGTACAAAGAACGGGTAATCCTTTATGGGTTGTATCCGAAGACATGGAAAGAGATGTTTTTATGTCAGCAACAGAAGCCCAAGTTCATGGCATTGTTGATCTTGTAGCGGTCGAAAATGAAAATACTAGGGATTTAATGTAAATCTATTTCAAACCATAATTCGAATTTTCTGCGATTTGATATTGAATAGAAAAAAAAAATTCATGATCATCAATCATCAGGTTAAGATCGATCTAAACCAATCCATTCCATTCTAGAATTCTATATATACATACGGCATGCCAACTATTAAACAACTTATTAGAAACACAAGACAGCCAATAAGAAATGTCACGAAATCTCCCGCTCTTAGAGGATGTCCTCAGCGTCGAGGAACATGCACTAGGGTGTATGTGCGACTCGTTCAGATCATGAGTTCGAACAAATGAGACAATTTTCCAGTATCAATGACCAGTACCAATGAATAGGATAGATAGAGAAGATCTATCATATACCTATATTGTGTTTGGAATTTATGGTTTACATTGGTGCAAATCCAATCACCTAGATTTGAGATGAAAAGCAATTCCCCATTGGGGGCAAATGGTCATCCATTAAGCGGAGGAAATGGTATTATAAGAAGCAAAAAGGTTATACTCCTATTCTTGAAAGAACGGACTAAGAGGGTCAGCTACCTAGCCAACTTTCATAATTAAATGCCGTCACTGTATGGATAACTCTTATTGTGAAAAGAACTATTACTGTATAATTGATGGGTAGAGCCAAAGAGTGTGAACTATACAAGTTAACAATAACATTTGATAAAATGAAAGAAGAGGCTCCGGTGTATAGAGAGGACCTCACCGTTTAAAAAAAAAAGTAACCATAGAAACGATGGAACCCACTATTTTTTCTTATTTGGTATCGTTAGAATTTCTTATTTCCAGGCGAAATACCTGGAAGGAATAAAAAATCGTGGTTGGGGAAAGTCATAGTAGCAAAAGCCATTGGAATTTATATTTTATATATCGGAATAATCCGTTTTGTTATTAATTGACGGGGGGTAAAGGATGACTGAAAGAAGAGAAATCAATTAGTTATTCATTAAGGTTTAATTTGATTCAATGACCAGAGTTAGACGAGGATATACAGCTCGGAAACGTCGAACAAAAATTCGTTTATTTGCATCAACCTTTATTGGGGCTCATTCAAGACTTACTCGAACGACTACTCAACAGAAAATGAGAGCTTTGGTTTCCTCTCATCAAGATAGAGGCAGGCAAAAGAGGGATTTTCGTAGTTTGTGGATCACTCGAATAAATGCAGTAATTCGTGAGAATAAGGTATTCTATAATTATAGTAGATTAATACCAAATCTGTACAAGAAGCAATTGCTTCTTAATCGTAAAATACTTGCGCAAATATCTATATCAAATAAGAATTGTCTTTACATGATTTCCAATAAGATTATCAAATAAAGGATATGATATTATAAAATATAATACAGAAATGATTGAAATTGAAACAGAATTCCCCGGAGAATGAACTCCGGGAAGATAGAATAAAAAAAATGAAGTAAGATAAGTAGTAGGAATGAACGAACATGTTTCAAAAAAAAAAAAAAGATTTCTTCTTCCCCCATTTTTTATTTCTTATAACACAAGAAAAAAATCGGGATTCTAAGCCTTTTGAACAAAACATCAATCTGAGCTTGAGTTCCGATTGGAGTTTTGAGTCAATTGAGGAGTATGTTTATTTATTTCTGGTTCTAGGACCAGTAGTTCTGGGGATCGACTCGGCTCTCTCAAATTGTTTCTCATTATTAAGAAAAGGTAACAAAGATAAAATACGAGCTTGTTTTATAGCAATAGTAATTAATCGTTGTTGTTTCAAGGTCAATTTATTCACCCGTCTAGATAATATTTTTCCTTGTTCACTAATAAATCGACTAATTAAACTCATGTTTCTATAATCGATTCGATCCCCCGATCCAATTGGGGACAAACGCCTACGAAAGGATCGCTTGTATTTACGAAAAGGTTGCTTGGATTTATCCATGGTTTATTCCTTATCTCTAAAATTCTATTTCTTTATTCATTTCAGATCTGACCGAAATAGGCTTTGATTCGCATCGTTTATATTATACATATCATATATAATACACATCATATATATATATGAAAATGAAATCGGGTTTGATTTGTATTGTATATATTATGTATATTATATATGTTATATTATATATGTTAAGTTAAATATGATGTTAAGTTAAATATGTTAAGTTCTTCCTCTTCCTGTTCCTTGGAAAGATCGCGCACACGTTCCGTTCCATCTATTTCTTTATTTCCCCATGAATCGTATGCTTGTGACAATAGTGACAAAATTTTCTCAATTCTAATCGACTGGATGTATTGTGTCGATTCTTTTGAGTAATATATCTAGAAATACCCGGCGATTTTTTATTGACACCATTTCGGACACAACTGGTACATTCCAAAATAACTCTGACTCTGACATCTTTACCCTTGGCCATGAACCCCCTTTTGATTTGGATCGACTTAACTTCTTCTATTTTCGACCCGAACTGAAGAAGAATAAAAGAACAAAAAAATCAATAAGAAAATCAATAGAAGTTACTAACTTGAAATTCAATTTTCATTTCTAAAGCTAAAGATTTCGTTGTGTTGTATGTGTTGTAATTATATAATTACAATTAATATTAATAGAGTAATAGTAATAATTAATAATAAAGTAATAATTAAGTAATACAATTTCTTTCTAACTATCAATTATTCCTATCTTAAATCCCAATATTTCATTTAAGTATCTTCTTTCTATGCTATGATTTCGTGGATCCTGCTCTAGATGTGGATACACATTTCCATTTCTGTTCCCCAAAATTCGATCTTAGATTCACCAGATTTTTGTCGAGGTTCAATACACTTTTTCTTTTTCTTTCCTTCCTATCCTCCTATCCTAAAGAACTGAAAAAAAAAAGGAAGGGGCGAAATTTTAGTCACGTCACGTAGAATTGTATCCCTAATTTTCTTCATTTCTTCGCATATTAATAACTAGAATTAAAAAAAAGGGAATGACAAGGCATCTGGGAATAAACGATTAATTTCTATCAATAGACCTGCTAAAGACCCAAACCATAGAGTAGTTAGCACAGGTGCCACGGAGAGATATGTTTTTATATCTCGCATTGAAAATCCTCCTTCTTTATTGTAATACATATATGTATGGTCAGATGTTGTAGTTCAAGATCATTTGTATTTTTTTTTACTTTACGCGGAATTCCTAACTAAAATAGATATGTACAATGAACCAATAGATGAGATTTTCCTGTCCCTAAAAAAGAAAAAGATGACCCCTTCTTCCTGAGCATTTCCGATAAATTTTTATTCTTTTTTTTTATACGATACACCGATAAGATAAATTTTAATTTTTTTTTATACGTTAGGTTTCAGATGTATAAAATTCCTTTATTATATGAAACCAAAAAGAAGAAATGACAAGAAAATTGTATATAGATAGAGGGGAAAATAACAATGTGGAAAACAAGACAGGGATTTTGTACAATGACACTGTACAAGAACTTTAAAAAGGGATGTAGCGCAGCTTGGTAGCGCGTTTGTTTTGGGTACAAAATGTCACGGGTTCAAATCCTGTCATCCCTACCTATTACTTCTCTTATGGGCAGTAACGAGGGATTAATTAAGATCGATTGAAATTGGACATAATCTTTCATTTTTGCATGCTATACGTATGCAAGATATGTTTGGGGGTAAAAAAACCTTTTCTTTACACTACAGTCGTATCTCCTGTAATAAGAAAGCGCTCTTAGTTCAGTTCGGTAGAACGCGGGTCTCCAAAACCCGATGTCGTAGGTTCAAATCCTGCAGAGCGTGATTCCGCTTATGTTATGTCGAATCACAATAAAAAAACTTAAGAAAAAAAGTTTAATTGAAACTTGAATTTGACCTCCCGCAGGGAGGAGGTCAATCAAAAAAAATAAATGTTACTCAATCAAAGGTCCAACTGATCACCACGTCTGTATTGTAAATATGCAGTTACGAATAATCCTGCCAAAGTAATAGGAATTAGACCTAAGACGATTCCAAATAGAAAAACTTCAATCATTTCGGTTTTTGAGGGGATAAAAAGATGGGTAAGATCTATCCCTAAATATTAATCTGAATTATCCGTGAATCTCAATAACCAAGAATTGGCAATTGATGTGTAAAGGAACCATGGAACACCTGGAATCTCAGAGAAATATTCATTTTTATGAATTGTTCATTCAATTCATTTCAAATAAGTCGTATCTTACTCAAACCAATCAATAGAGCTGGGGTTATAGTTAAAGCAGCCAGTAGAAAACCGAAATAACTAGTTATAGTAGGCATGAAAGAGCTAAATTAGATATGTTCTTTTGTTACATATGTTGATAAAACACTTACCTAAGTTTCAATTTTCCCAGATACAAGAATAACGGTAAGAAAAAACTAATTGACAGGATTAGTTTAGTTCAATTGAAAGTTCTTGTCTTTTTCAATAAAAAGAAAGGATCTAATCCATTTTGGGGCGAACGACCTGATATTACCTTTTACTTATTTTTTTTTTAACTCATTGGATTCAGTACATTAATAGGTTGGTTAATTGCCCATAATATCTCGAATGAGAAGAAAAAAAGTGCCCTACGATATATCGAAGCGATCTATCAAAAAAATAAAACCTTTACTTTCATTTTTATTCTTTTTTGGAGGGTCCAACTCGATTCAAAGACGAACAACTTCCATTATCCTTTTAGGTTCTATATTTTTTCTTTCCATATCATGGAGTTCCATACTTGTAGTTCGGTCAAGAAAGAACCTTTGTTTTGCATCTAATGCAACCGTTGTTGC